CGGAGTCTAAAAATTATACGCCCTCGAGTTGAATCATAACGACTTACCTCAATTTTGACTCTATCTCCTGGTAGTATCCGTATAAAACTACGTCGGATCCTTCCTGAAACATAACCTAGAATCAGATCTTCATTATCTAAACGAACCCGGAACATACCGTTGGGAAGTGATTCAGTAATTAAACCTTCATGAACCCATTTTTGTTCCTTCATTCCAGGTAAAACCCCCTTGAAATATCAACTAATGGAGGATGAGTGATATTAGATAACTCTTTATCTTTTTTTTTTTCACAAATAATCAATTTCATATCTAATTTTGATAGTCGAAGGATTACCATATATAACACAAGATTTCTCCCCCGATTCCTTCTAATCGAGCTTCTCGGTCTGTCATTATACCTCGAGAAGTAGAAATAATTACAATCCCTATACCACCTAAAATTCTAGGAATTCTTTGATAGTTAGAATAGATTCGTAGACCAGGTCGACTTATACGTTTTAAATTTAAAATAGTTTGAGATGGCCCCTTCCTATTTCTTCTATGTTGTAGGGTTAAAACCAAAAAATCTTTGTTGTTTTCCCGATGTTTTCTCACGTTTTCTATAAAACCTTCTCTTAAAAGTATTTTTACAATGCTTTCAGTGATGCTAGTAGATGATATTCGAACCGTTACTTTTCTATGCATGTCAGCATTTCGTATAGAGGTTATTATGTCAGCAATAGTGTCCCTACCCATAATGAACTAAAATTTGTGGTTCCTCATGATATAATAAACATGATATTTTTTGTTATGAAGTAACATTATTAAAGGTATATACGTGAGACACAATCTATTAATCATTCAAACAAAATACTCTACTATACCTTTATAACTCTATATGATGATGATGTTCTTATCTTATAATACTTCAGGGGCTAATGACACTATTTTAGTAAAATTTAACTTTCTTAATTCTCGGGCGATCGCACCAAAAACTCGAGTTCCTTTTGGATTTCCTTCTTCATCAATGACAACTGCAGCATTGTCATCATATCGTATTATCATACCATTATCGCGTTTGAGTTCTTTACAAGTACGTACAATTACAGCTCTTATCACTTCCGATCTTTTTAGGGGCATATTTGGTACTGCTTCTTTGATCACAGCAACAATAACATCACCAATATGAGCATATCGGCGATTACTAGCTCCTAGTATTCGAATACACATCAATTCTCGGGCCCCGCTGTTATCTGCTACATTCAAATAGGTCTGGGGTTGAATCATATCATTTTTTTTTATCTGTTCTTTCAATGCAAAACAAAAGGGGCTAAAAAAAAAAAGAAACCTGCAATTGCTTTTTTATTCCAAGAACTCTTTCTTTTGGTTATACGTTTCTATCACGAAATAATGAATTGAGTTCGTATAGGCATTTTGGATGCCGCTATTGAAATAGCCTTTCGAGCTATATTTTCTGCTACTCCACCCATTTCATAAAGTATTCTACCTGGTTTAACAACAGCTACCCAATATTCGGGAGATCCTTTACCCGACCCCATACGTGTTTCCGCAGGTCTTACTGTAACGGGTTTGTCTGGAAATATACGTACCCATATTTTTCCACCACGGCGGGCATTTCGTGTCATTGCTCGTCGCCCTGCTTCTATTTGTCTAGATGTGATCCAAGCGGGTTCAAGTGCCTGAAGAGCATATCGACCGAAACAAATAGAATTACCTCGATACGATATTCCCCTCATTCTTCCTCTATGTTGTTTACGGAATCTGGTTCTTTTGGGGTTATAGTTGATGGTTGTTTCGCAATGCCATCTCTACTACAGAACTGGACATGAAAGTTTCTTCTCATCCGGCTCCTCGCGAATCAAAACAATTGAAAAAAAGTCGCGGGCGAATATTTACTCTTTTATCTTTTAATAGCTAGTTCAGTTGTAGGGTTAGCCCACGATCGCTCAGACTAAATGAAATTATTCTCTGGTTCGTTCCGCCATCCCACCTGATGAATCATTAGGATTCATTTTCAATAAAATCTTCAGCATTCACAGGTTCCGTCGTTCCCATCGCTTCTCGATTAATGCTTAGGTCTGAATTATACAACGGAGCCTCTCATTTAATTTGTTCTTGAACCAATCGTCTCAGTCTTTATTGGCTCGAGGCTCTTGATTTTTTTGTTCTTTTGTTCTGTGAACATATTAATTAATCTCCTTATGTATGAATTGAGAGTATTGATGCTTTATTACATTGTTTTTTATGAGATGGTTTATAGACCTTACATATTTTTATAGTGGAATTATATCATTACTCTATATATATTTTCTTTCTCTCACCTTTCCAGTTATTCACATCCTTTTTATATTTCGTTTCACGACCCATAACATAACCCGATTGGTTTTTTTTTATACAAAACCATATTTCAGTTGCTACAATGATATGACTAATATATCATATCTTGACTGGTTTTTGGATCCAGATAATGTGAAGCGATGGGTTGGTTATTTCTTCTCTA